AAGGAGGATTTCAAATGCGAGATCTAAAAACATATCTTTCCGTAGCACCGGTACTAAGTACTCTATGGTTCGGTTCATTAGCAGGTTTATTAATAGAGATTAATCGTTTATTTCCAGATGCATTAACATTTCCCTTTTTTTCATTCTAGTTATTAACATCAGAAAGGGTTCAAAAATTGAGAGATACGATCAACGACCCGGGGCTAACCCCCCCCCTTTTTTTTTTTTTTCAATTTTTTTTTAAGAATAAATTTGAAAAGGGGGGGCGAAAGGTCATAAAAAGGAGGGTTCAGGATCCAATTAAAATTATATTAGTATATAGAATAAAAAAGGTGTTGCTAGCGAAAGAGTATGCTATGAGAGACTTAAAAAAATCCTGTACAAAGATTTTCAATAGAGTTTTCAAAAAATCATTGTATTGCTTATTATTTTTATTTAATTACTAATTAATATTCATTGCAACGAAATATTTCAGAAATTTTTTTTAGTTAACAGCTTCTATTTTTTTGGTTCTTGTTCTTTCTGGATCCTAAAATGAAAATAGAAGATTGGGGTGAATCATAAATCTAAAGGAGGTTTCATGGCCAAGGGTAAAGATGTTCGAGTAACAATTATTTTGGAATGTACCAGTTGTGTTCGAAATGATATTAAGAAAGAATCCGCGGGAATTTCCAGATATATTACCCAAAAGAATCGCCATAACACCCCCAGTCGGTTGGAATTGAGAAAATTTTGTCCCTATTGTTATAAACATACAATTCACGGGGAAATCAAGAAATAGATAAAATTAAGTGCTTGTATGTCAACTTTTAGGAATAATGATAGTATCGATATTATATATTATTACATATATATAAATATAAACAAATAAATCAATAGAAAGAAATCTAATCCTAATAGTCTTAATTCTATATAGAAATAGAAATCTTTTTTATTTTCATCCGATCAAAATAGAATTTTAGAGATAAGGAATAAAAAATTATGAATAAATCTAAGCGACCTTTTACTAAATCCAAGCGATCTTTTCGTAGGCGTTTGCCCCCGATCCAATCGGGGGATCGAATTGATTATAGAAACATGAGTTTAATTAGTCGATTTATTAGTGAACAAGGAAAAATATTATCTAGACGGGTGAATAGAGTGACTTTAAAACAACAACGATTAATTACTATTGCTATAAAACAAGCTCGTATTTTATCTTTGTTACCGTTTCTTAATAATCAGAAACAATTTGAAAGAAGTGAGTCGACCCCTAGAACTACTAGCCTTAGAACCAGAAAAAAATAGACTTGTTCTTCAATTGAATAACAATTCCAATCTTAAGGAATTAAAAAAGAGGTTAATATTTTGTTCGACAACTCCAATCAAGAATCAAGAATCAAACTTTGATTGTTACGTCTGTGTCTGTCATAAAAATAAAAAAAAAAGAAAAGAATCGTAAAAAAGAAAAATACTAACTCTTTTTTTAGCGACTATATACCCTCCTTTTCTTTTGATTACTTTTTTTTATTTTCTAATACTAATTTCTACTCTACCTTCCCCGAGCTCATTCTCCTTAGAACTATATTTCAAATATTTTAGTGGATTTCTTCCAATTACCTTATTCTTTGATCTCATTCGAAATCGTATAAAGACAACTCCTATTTAATAGAGCTATTTGTGCAAGTATTTTCCGATTAAGAAGTAATTGCTTCTTGTACAGATTGTGTATGAATCTATTATAACTATAGAATACCCCCGTTTCGTGAATTACGGCATTTATTCTAGTGATCCATAAACGACGAAAATCTCTTTTTCTTTTACCCCTATCCCGATGAGCCGAAACTAAAGCTCTTATTCTCTGTTGAGTCATAGTTCGTGTAAGTCGTGAATGAGCCCCTCGAAAGCTTGATGCAAATAAACGAAGTTTTGTTCTACGCCTCCGAGCTATATACCCGCGTTTAATTCTAGTCATTGAATAAATCAAACTTTGATGAATAACTAATTCTTTTTAGTTATTCTTTTCCCCTTTACTAGCCCATTAATAACCAAACGAATTATTCCAATGTATAAAAAAAATTCCAATGGCTTTTGCTAATCTAACCTTCCCAACCACTATTTTTTGCTAGGTATTTTCCTTTGCTTTGAAAGGATGAATTGCCTTGATACTTGATATAAAAAATAGAATAACTACGAAAAAAAGTAGTAAATAGAAATGGATAAATAGTGGGTTCCATCGTTTCTATGGTTACTTCTAAAACGGTGAGGTCCTCTCTATACACCGGAGCTCCTTCTTTTAATTAATCAATACTATGGGTAACTTGTACAATTCACATTCTTTGGCTCTACCCCATGACTATTCCAGTAATAGGTCTTTCACAATGAGATCTACTTTATACAGTAACGGTATTTCATTTTTAAAATTGATTTGGTCATTTACCCTGTTAGTCCGTTCTTTTCTTTCAAGAGTGGAATATTTTTAATAAAAAATGGAATTTCCCCCGCTTAATGGATAACCATTTGTTATCATTGGGGGTTTTCTAAAAAATGGAGTTGATTGGATTTGCACCAATGTAAACCATAAGTTTCAGACACAATAGAAGATATGACCGATCTATCTTTTTTAAATAATGAATCGAGTTCCTCCATTCTATTCACAGGTACTGATCCTTGATATTTCAAAAAGAATTTACTTTTTGTGTCTCAGTCTATGATCTAAACGAGTCGCACATACACCCGAGTACATGTTCCTCGTCGCTGAGGGCACCCCCGAAGCGCTGGGGATTTCGTGACATTTCGGATTGGCTGTCTTGTATTTCTAATAAGCTGTTTAATGGTTGGCATACGGAATCATAGAAATAATGGGCTGGTTTAGATTGGTTCTAACCGGCTAATTCTGAATTACTTCTCTTCAATATATATATATTTTAATATTCAAAAGAATATGAAACTAAACCTTTAATCTAAAAAGATATAAAATTAGCAATTGCTGATTAGCATGAAATTGATCCTATTTCTTATTGAACCGTGACAAGATCAACATTTCCATGAGCTTGGGCTTCTGTTGCTGACATAAAAACATCCCTTTTCATGTCTTCAGATACAACCCATATAGGTTTGCCCGTTCGTTGTACATAAACCCTTGTGATGGTTTCGCGAATTTTTATGAGTTCTTCCGCTTCCAAGATAAATTCTCCCGTTTGGGCCTCATAAAACGAACTAGCGGGTTGATGGATCATTACCCTGATAATATAATAGAAAAGGTTCTTTGATTTCGCAGAATGAGGCGCGAGAACCAAGAAAATGAAATAACCGTACAGGCTTTTTTTGTGCATTGCATACGGCTCCATAAAGGAATTTTTATTTTTTACCTTTCCTTTCGGCGAAAGAAAAAAAAATATAGGTTGTATTATACCCAGATCCATAACTGATCCAATTACCATCCTTCTTTTTTGTATTTTGTAGGAGTTAAAAAAATACTATGATGGTTCCGTTGCTTTATATATATCATTTTTTTGATTCGTCTATGATTCAGCAATCCCAAAGTTTCTTTTTTTTTTTTTAATACGCTTCCGGTGTGAAAACAAAGTTTGTGACGCTGAGATGTGCCCGAATAGGTAAGATATCATTTGAAATACCCCTTCCTTATCTCATACTACTCTTTCAATATATAATCTAATTTTTTTTTTGAATTTAAAAAATTTCATATCGAATTCGAAGTGCCATGCTATTATTACTTAACTAATTCATATTTCCAATGGCGAAGGCATAGTATTTTTTTCTGGAAAATAAAAAAACTCGTTGGCGCCAAGCGTGAGGGAATGCTATACGTTTGGTAATTGCTCCTCCGACTAGGATAAAAGATGCTATTGAAGCGGCCAATCCCATGCATATTGTCTGTACATCGGGTCGCACAAATTGCATAGTATCATAAATAGCCATTCCAGATATTACCCATCCACCAGGAGAGTTTATAAACAAATAAAGATCTTTGGTATCCTTTTCTATACTGAGATATATCATAAGACTGATAAGTTGATTCGAGATTTCGGTATCAACCTCTTGGCCTAAAAAAAACAATCTTTCTCGATAAAGTCGGTTGATTAGGATAAAATTTTATTCCTTAGGAGCCGTACAAGCACCTTTTGATGCATACGGTTCAACAAAAATTGTGAAAAAATCAATGTGTCGACCCCCCCCTTTTTTTTGATACAAGGCTTTTATTTCTAACTTATAAGACTTATAAGAGTAAGAGAAGGGCTTGCTCCCTTTTTAAAAGTAAAAGAAAAAAAAAGTTTTGGCCCCTTTTATTAGATATCCTATAATAAAACAATTTATTAGGCCTGTCAGACTAACTTGATTCATTGATATTTTTTTTCATCGATATTCAGTTGAAATAGCGATGGGTTTTTCTTGTTCCTGAACGGGCTTCGTCCTTTTTTATTCAATTTTTAGGTTCTGCTCTACCCCGAGTAAAAGGAAAAATTTGCCCGATTTTGATTTGCACATATAGGACAAATTAACCAAATACCGCGTCTTTTTTTACTACTCTTTTTTTTTTTTCAATTCATTTCTTTCACATGTCTTCTGTCAATGTCAATATAGTCAACAAATTTTTTAATTCTATTATTTGATTTTATCAACAGTTTTAGATCACCCTGTGTCACCTTTTTATATTTTTTTATAGAATTTGTTATCATAATTTTGCATATCATATTTGCATATCATATAAGTAGTAATTATAAAAATATTATATATTAATTATCAATTGGGTTTTTGCTAAACGGAGCCTGGATACTTCATTTTTTTAGTCCGATGACGTAACCCATAAAAAAAATTTGATAATCTAATATCAATCTAAATACTCCCTGCATTCAATTCCACTTTATTTTTTGCGCTTCGCGTTACAAATTTTTGATAATTCAATCAATCTTTTTGGGCGAAACAGAGGATATCTCGATCGAGGGAGAAAATGGGGAAATCCCATATAGCCCAATATATCTGACAAGTCGCACTATATGTCAACCCAAGATGTATCTCCTTCTCCAGGACTTCGAAAAGGTACTTTTGGAACGCCAATAGGCATGAAATGAAAAAAAAGAGAATTAAGTTCTCTATTTCACTTTGATGTGGAAACGTAAGACTGGGGTTTCATTTTTGAATAATATTATCCTTTTTTTATTTTTGAATAATATTATCTTTTTTTCCTACTTTATTAATGATATTTAATACATAAGTTGAATAAACTAAAATCAAATATAAAATCAAAGTAAAGTAAGAGATAATGAATCAAAATAAAGGAAAATTTTTACGAGCAGACTTTGGAATGATGACCAAGAGTAGCTATCTTGGTTCATATAAAATAGGATTCACCCCCATTGCGTATTGGTACTTATCGGATATAGAATAGATCCGCTTCCCTTTTTTCCTATGAATCGAATTGTTCCATTATTACTAACAGAATAGAACAAATATTAATCCTTTCGCCAAAAGAATTACCTAAAAAAAGGGGGGGTCTGTAACATAGTTTTTTCCAATGCAATAAAGTTACATAGTGTCTATTTTTCATTGATAAAGGGGTATTTCCATGGGTTTGCCTTGGTATCGTGTTCATACTGTTGTATTGAATGATCCCGCCCGTTTGCTTTCTGTTCATATAATGCATACGGCTCTGGTTGCTGGTTGGGCCGGTTCGATGGCTCTATATGAATTAGCAGTTTTTGATCCCTCTGATCCTGTTCTTGATCCAATGTGGAGACAAGGTATGTTCGTTATACCCTTCATGACTCGTTTAGGAATAACCAATTCATGGGGCGGTTGGAATATTACAGGAGGGACTATAACGAATCCGGGTCTTTGGAGTTACGAAGGGGTAGCCGGAGCACATATCGTGTTTTCTGGCTTGTGCTTCTTGGCAGCTATTTGGCATTGGGTATATTGGGATCTAGAAATTTTTTGTGATGAACGTACAGGCAAACCGTCTTTGGATTTGCCCAAGATTTTTGGAATTCATTTATTTCTTTCCGGGGTAGCTTGCTTTGGTTTTGGCGCATTTCATGTAACAGGATTATATGGTCCTGGAATATGGGTATCCGATCCTTATGGACTAACTGGAAAGGTCCAAACAGTAAATCCTACGTGGGGCGTGGAGGGTTTTGACCCTTTTGTTCCGGGAGGAATAGCTTCTCATCATATTGCAGCAGGGACATTGGGTATATTAGCGGGTTTATTCCATCTTAGTGTTCGTCCGCCTCAACGTCTATACAAAGGATTGCGTATGGGAAATATTGAAACCGTCCTTTCCAGTAGTATTGCTGCTGTCTTTTTTGCAGCTTTTGTTGTTGCTGGAACTATGTGGTATGGTTCTGCAACTACTCCCATCGAATTATTTGGTCCTACTCGTTATCAATGGGATCAGGGATACTTTCAACAAGAAATATATCGAAGAGTTAGTGCTGGACTAGCTGAAAATCAAAGTGTATCAGAAGCTTGGTCTAAAATTCCTGAAAAATTAGCTTTTTATGATTATATTGGTAATAATCCAGCAAAAGGGGGGTTATTCCGAGCGGGTTCAATGGACAATGGGGATGGAATAGCTGTTGGATGGTTAGGACACCCCGTCTTTAGAAATAAAGAAGGGCGCGAACTGTTTGTACGCCGTATGCCTACTTTTTTTGATACATTTCCGGTTGTTTTGGTATACGGATTCGGAATTGTTAGAGCCGACGTCCCATTTAGAAGGGCAGAATCTAAATATAGTGTTGAACAAGTAGGTGTAACTGTTGAGTTTTATGGTGGTGAACTTAATGGAGTGAGTTATAGTGATCCCGCAACTGTGAAAAAATATGCTATTCGGGCTCAATTGGGTGAGATTTTTGAATTAGATCCTGCTACTTTGAAATCCTACGGTGTTTTTCGTAGTAGTCCAAGAGGTTGGTTTACTTTTGGGCATGCTTCGTTTGCTCTACTTTTCTTCTTTGGACACATTTGGCATGGTTCTAGAACTCTCTTCAGAGATGTTTTTGCTGGTATTGATCCAGATTTAGATGCTCAAGTAGAATTTGGGGCATTCCAAAAACTTGGGGATCCAACTACAAAAAGACAAGCAGTCTGATACAACCTTGCTTTTTTTCTTCTAGTTTCTGTTTGTGATTTTATTTAATTTAATAGGTAGGGTACTTTAGGTAGGAGTCTTGATTTAAATCGCTGCCGTTTCTTTGACTCTTTTTCTTTCTTTATCCGGAGGGATGCGCCTAAGTAAACATAAACAAAACAGGTATGAAAGCTATAATTGTAAACCACGATCAAATTTATGGAAGCATTGGTTTATACATTTCTCTTAGTATCGACTTTAGGAATAATTTTTTTCGCTATTTTTTTTCGGGAACCACCTAAAATTTCAACTAAAAAATGAAATAATTTTTCATTATCTTCATTGATGTAATCAGCCTCCAAATATTTGGAGGCTGATTACATCAACTAGTCCCCGTGTTCCTCGAACGGATCTCTTAGTTGTTGAGAGGGTTGCCCAAAGGCAGTATATAGAGCATACCCAGTAAAACTTACAAGTAACCCAGATAGAAAGATGGCGACTAGGGTTGCTGTTTCCATTATTATAGAATTGAAAGACCACAACGGATCTATGCTAAGATCGTTTATTTACAATGGAATGGTATACAAAGTCAACAGATCGTAATGAATACAAAATAAGATTTATGGCTACACAAACTGTTGAGGATAGTTCTAGATCTGGTCCAAGAAGCACTACTGTAGGGAAGTTATTGAAACCATTGAATTCCGAATATGGTAAAGTAGCTCCTGGATGGGGAACAACCCCTTTGATGGGTATTGCAATGGCTCTATTTGCGGTATTCCTAGCTATTATTTTGGAGATTTATAATTCTTCTGTTCTACTGGATGGAATTTCAGTGAATTAGACTGAGAAGAATCTTCAAGTCCTCGCTTTTCGTTCGATACAAAAAAGTAAAGTATGTAGGTCTAAAAATTTTAGCCTATTCTCTTTTGGTAGTTCGACCGCGAAATTTTTTCTGCATTGTATATTTCCGGAATATGAGTGTGTGACTTGTTAGAATTGACCCTATGGATAATACAGAGAATAGGGGTCTGTCGTCTTTATCAAGATGTTTTTACTTCGTCAGATATTCATTCAAGTATCTGGAGCACGAAATAGATCAAATAGATCCCAAAGTATTCGACCTATGATTCATACTTAATACTCAGACCTCGTAGCCGGACTTTTTTCGGTTCTATCTTTTAATAAATCAAAATATTTTTCTGCTTTTAAACTCTTATTTGGATCCAAGGGCAGACGCTTCTTTGTATTTTATGTTCTTAATAATTCTAGCTTTTTTTTTTATTGAATAAGTGATGATCCAATGGTTCTCACTCAGTGAACTTTGGACTTTGAAGGTTTCATTGAATTATCGTGGTTCTCGTATGAATCTGAGGTTTCAATTGATTAGTTAAGTAGGGTCTTAACAAGAGAATTCCTATCAATAATAAAGAAAACAAGAAGAATTCTGCATTCCCATTACATACAAATACCAAATAAAAAAGACAATAAAGATAGGTAATCTAGAAGATTCAAGAGGCCTGTAACGATCAACACAACAGAAAGACGTATGAGCTGACTTGATTTTTTGGCATTTAACCACAAAGAAGAGCTTTCGCGTTTTGACTCTTTCATATCCTTAAATAATATTGAATGAGAGAGAAGTTTAAAACTTTATATTCCATATGCGTTTCAATCAGTATTTGGATTTTTTTTTGTTTGAGCTGTATGAGATGAAATTCTCATATACAGTTCTTAGAGGGGGAGTAACCTTGGTTTACCTATCTCAATAAAGTTTATGATTGGTTCGAAGAACGTCTTGAGATTCAGGCGATTGCAGATGATATAACTAGTAAATATGTTCCTCCGCATGTCAACATATTTTATTGTCTAGGAGGAATTACTCTTACTTGTTTTTTAGTACAAGTCGCTACGGGATTTGCTATGACTTTTTATTACCGTCCAACTGTTACTGAGGCTTTTGCTTCTGTTCAATATATAATGACTGAAGCTAACTTTGGGTGGTTAATCCGATCAGTTCATCGCTGGTCGGCAAGTATGATGGTCCTAATGATGATCCTGCACGTATTTCGTGTATACCTCACCGGTGGTTTTAAAAAACCTCGCGAATTAACTTGGGTTACTGGTGTGGTTCTTGGTGTATTGACCGCATCTTTTGGTGTAACAGGTTATTCTTTACCTTGGGATCAAATTGGTTATTGGGCAGTCAAAATTGTAACAGGTGTACCCGACGCTATTCCGGTAATAGGATCCCCTCTTGTAGAATTATTACGCGGAAGTGCTAGTGTTGGACAATCCACTTTGACTCGGTTTTATAGTTTACACACTTTTGTATTACCTCTTCTTACAGCTGTATTTATGTTAATGCATTTCCTAATGATACGTAAGCAAGGTATTTCTGGTCCCTTATAAATAGAATAATATAGATTCTAGATTTGTAATTACTCATTTATCTTATTACTTGGTGAAGGAACGATAGTATTTTATTGCTATACATATGGATTATTAAAAAAATAAGACATGTATTTGGATATTTCCCTTCAACTCTACAATATTGTATTGTATCATTTTTTTGACAGAAAAAGTTGAAGGGAATTCTATGAAGAGAAAATGGATTATGGGAGTGTGTGACTTGAACTATTGATCAGGCCGTGCAGAAATAGGACTTTATCTGCCGCATTGGAATTCACAACCAAATGTGTCTTTGTTCCAACCACTGTGTAAGCCCCATACAGGGGAGAGGCTGGTTCACTTGAAGAGAATCTTTTCGATGATCATACCCGATGATGTCGTGGATGAGTGGGCTCCGTAAAATCCAGTAGATTAAGGGATGGAACATAATCAGGATTATGTTTTTAGCTATTTTTTACTAAAAAAAAAACGAAAAAAATTAATAGTATGTAAATGCATTCATTTCCTCTGCATCGA